AATCAGAAATATCGACAGATTCTTGCGGAGTCCAAACCAAAGAGGTATTAAAAACGAAAAAAATATCCACTGTTCAAATTTCATTTCTATCGAATTTGAATATCAGAATAGTAGATATAGTTATGATTCAATGGGTTAGGTCCACTTACTTTTTTTTAGAATCTTTCCCATTTTTTTGATTGGAATAATAGAAAATAGGAATATCTGACAATATCAGGAGATATCACATTCTAAAAAATATATATAATTAAATAAATTAATATATTTCGAGAAATAAGAAACTTTCTAACTAGAATTAGTTTACTATATTCGAATTCATTAGAATGATAACAATAACTTATTAAAATGAATGATTCCATTTTTTAAATTATACTATTCCTTAGTTTTTTTTTTATTTACAAAAGGAAACTTCTTACAAATATCAAGAATATTTCTATTCTTCCTTCAAATAGGAATACCGCTCTTAGTATTTTATGAAAAAAAAGTCAAAAGCCCCTTATCGGATTTGAACCGATGACTTACGCCTTACCATGGCGTTACTCTACCACACTGAGTTAAAGGGGCCTCGTTTGATTCAATTCCTGAATAAGGAACCAGCCAATATGAGTTTAGTACATCTATTTGTTACTGCATATACTTATATATATAAATAAGATAAGATTAGAATCTATGTACATAGCAACTCATTAAGGAACAAGAAATTGGATTTACCTAGTGAATAGAGTTATAGTTCAAAAATGATTTCTATTAGATTTGATAAATCTAAATGGAATGAATTTTTTCAAAACCGATTCAAATTGAAAAAAAAAAACAACTTTCAATAACTTATAGATCCCTATCCTTTTTACCCAATTTCCAGATTTATTCTCGTTTTTTTTCCCGGCTTAATGTGAGATAGAAATATACCTATCAAATCTTCTTAACACTGAATGAAAGTGAAAGAAATGAGGTTTGAATGCCTCGCCTCTTCCAACAAATCAATCATTCCCTGAAAGGATTCTCTCTTTCTTTTGTTTTCTTTCGCATGACTTATCTTTTTTCTATTTTTTTTTATTATAGATTGGTGATGGGAATGAACAATTTCGAAATTTAAATGATGAATCAAAAGATTTTATGGAATTCTGAAAGCTGGAAAGATCCTTCTGATCGAATCATATCATTCCATTATATTGACAATTTCAAAAAACTGTTCATACTATGAACATAGTATAATGGCGGTCGGGCAAGTATGCCCCCATCGTCTAGTGGTTTAGGACATCTCTCTTTCAAGGAGGCAACGGGGATTCGACTTCCCCTGGGGGTAGGATACTACGAAAGGAAATTGATCAGGGATTATCAATAAAGACTGAAATTGATTCTTCCTGGGTCGATGCCCGAGCGGTTAATGGGGACGGACTGTAAATTCGTTGGCAATATGTCTACGCTGGTTCAAATCCAGCTCGGCCCAAAAATTTGCTGATCCACCATGAAATGATATAACCCATTCGTTGTTCTCTGAAAATGACCGATGGGCTCGGATACGGAAGAATAAAGATTTCATACATCCCTAGTGCTATTTCTTTTTTCCATATCACATATTTTTTCCACAAATTCGGATTTTGCTAAATCCCTTACAGGATCCATAAGTATAAAGTCTAAGGAAAGGATTAAAGTAAAAAAAAAGAGTCTTTTTTTTGTTTCATTGATTCATTTTTCAATCGATTTGGCAATAACGAACGGATTACTCGTAATCCGTGTCGATCTCGCTAAAGTGCAGACCCATATAAATATCAATATATAAAAGAGTCCGCCTCTTTCAGTTACAGTACAACGATTTGAATCTCAAATAGAAAAAGAAAAGGTTTGAATGAAATTGTAACAATATGTATGTATGATATACGATTTTTTCCTGGGATTGTAGTTCAATTGGTCAGAGCACCGCCCTGTCAAGGCGGAAGCTGCGGGTTCGAGCCCCGTCAGTCCCGATGGATACAAATCCAATGAAAAAAAGATATCAATTTATTTCGTGTGTGAAAGGGAATAAAAATAACAAAAAAATCTCATTTCTAAACGGGATCCCCTTTTTTTCTTTCTTTCGAAGAAAGAAAAAAGGAAAGGGAATTTTTGATTGCATCAGAAAGTAATCTTTTTTATTTGGTATGGATAAAAGATCTTCCCATGTTATACTATTTCATTCTCGACGATGAATCGATTTGATAGCTCAGATATTGTTATTCGTGATATTGATCCGATTTGATATCATCGAGATCAAATTTATACCATTGAATTTACCGACGAAAGGTTTCTCATTTCTATGGGATTAAATCCCGAAGTATTTTTTAGAAATAAAAGAGAAAGAAAACATAGAGATTATGGAAGTAAATATTCTCGCATTTATAGCTACTGCACTCTTCATTCTAGTTCCTACTGCCTTTTTACTTATAATTTACGTAAAAACGGTAAGTCAAAGTGACTAATTTGAAATCTTACTTAAACATGAATTCTGATTTCTTATCAACGCACAATGATTGAATGAAAAAAATGAAAAAAGGAGTTCAATTTTGGGTCTTCGTTTTAAATGAAATGATCAGACTACAATCAGCAGAATTCTATGAAATCCATATAGTATAGTAGAAAGAAATCAAATCTATTTCTTTCTACTATACTATCTATCCTTGTAGTATATAAAGTTTGACTCTATGTTTTATTTATTTATTCTATAAAAATAGAGGTTTAATATGTACCAATCTTTAATTTAAATATTGATTTTCATATTCATACTATCTATAGATAGATATCGATATAGAATGTAAATTCTATATATGGAATGTACATAACATAGCGTCCACATTTTTTTCTTTGTTTCATCTAATCTATTTTATTTGTATTGGTTCCAATCAATCTGAAATAATCAAAAAGCAACTCTTATTCTTCTGATTTGAATTCTTTTCTTTCTTATTCTTTTCAGAATCCCGGTATCCTATTCGGTATCATATTTTTTAAAAAATATGATAAATAAAGTAATCTTTTTAGCATTCTGACAAATCAATTGATTAATTAATTGACAGATGATCCGGGAGTTCTATGAAAAAGTTTTTCATATCTCGAAAAGATTGGTGGTAACCAGTTCATCGAAATAGAAATCTTAGAAAGAATTTGGTTAGAATAGGAATTAATTTCCTATTATTTGTACTCCCTTGACTTTCAAAACACGAAGATGGTAACAATTCAAATATTTGTTTGATTGAAAGAGTATTTTCAATATTATACATAGAATACATTACACCACTGGAATACAATAGAATTCCAAAATGCAGATATAATTGCATTTCATTAATTAATAATAAGATTAATAAAAGAACTAAATTCAATAGTTAAAAGATTTCAGAACTCAGCTATAAAACAATTGATACAGTTTGATCCCTTAACTCAATTAGTAGTACCCTTAGAGTCCACTTCTTCCCCATACTACAAGGGAAAGGGAAAATGTAAAAACTACCATTAAAGCAGCCCAAGCAAGACTTACTATATCCATGTCAATTTTGTCTCCTATCTCTATCAATATGAAGGAATTATTTTCTTATTGTTTACTAATTTTTCTTGTCTTATTTTATCTTGTATTATGTTCTTTTTTTTATTTCTTTTTCACTAAAAATTTTATAATAATAGTGGAATCGCTGGTACAGAGTCAAAAAAAGATTCCGGGATAACACCATTGACGAAACAATCCAATAAATCCAATTAGAACATCTAACAAGTTCTTATCTGATTTCTAGTAGAATAAAAAAATCTTAAGCATAAAGAAAAAATATCCAGAGATATCTTTTGAAGTATTAAGGGAATTCATCTTAGTAACAGGTAGGAATAAAAAGACCTATGTTTTATTTTGCCCCCCATTTCATTAACTCAAAAGTCAAAAATATAGAATCAAGATAGATTACTTTGCATACTCATACTCTTATTTGCATCTCTTATTTCCATTTGATCTAATCCTTACCGTCTCCCGATTCGTTCTCTAAAACAATCGGAAAACAGCCTCTGAGATTCTTTGACTAGAAGTTACCGAAAAGAAAGAGTTTCATTTTTCTTATAATGGAAATGATATATGAAATAAATATTTCATAAGAAAAATGAAGAATCTTAATAGAAGATTAGAGAAAATTTAGAACTCTTTAAGATTTCAAGAAATATAAAAAAGAAATCTAATTAGATATTCAATTTGATTAATCTAACTAATATTGAATAAATGCGGAAGCACTCATATACTTTACATGAGTCTGTATACAAGGTTTTTCTTCAACCCCTTCCCCAACTAAACTAAAAATGGAATTCTCTTTTTTTCGTCCGACCTATCCTTACCCAATCTTATTCAAGACCTAAAGACGAACACTACAGTAGTAGTGGAGTGATAGGACTATCATTTCAAGATTTATCGATTCCTTTTCACTACTAGAATGAATTTTTCATTGAATCCGAGACGAAAAGATTTACAGAATGTTAGAGAACAAACCTCCCGATGCTTAGAATCTTGAATCAAACAAGTCTCAAGAGTCCTTTTCCCACACTTGCTTCCGTTGGAAAAAAAATAGAAAGTTTTCTATCAACAAAACGGAAGAAACTATTTCAATTCTCTTGTCTATCAGGCGACACCCGGATTTGAACTGGGGAAAAAGGATTTGCAGTCCCCCGCCTTACCACTCGGCCATGCCGCCAAAATGATACAAATATATGAGAATACCCCGTCCCTCAAAAAACCAAACAAAAAGGGGAAGGTGTTCTAAACTTCTTTTTTTGATGTGTTTGTATCTTAAATTCCGTTTTCTTTAATCCCCCTTTGCAAAGGGATCTTCTCTCTTTTTCTATTGTTCTATTGAAAAAAACAAACGTATAGCTTTCAGTCACAAAAGCAACAATTTCGGGACAAATAGCAACCTTTAACTACAAATTCCTGAAGAATTCTTGAATCTGAATCTAAAATGGTTTTTTATTAATGAGATAAAAAATCGAAATTGATACATTCT